TTGGTTCTTCCCCGAACGTTTTATTTGACTGATGGGGACAACAAACAATTAATTATAACAAATGGGTTACGGGTTATTCTATTAGAAAAATAGAACAAATTAGAAATTTCTAAATAATAAAAAATTTTAAATAATAATAGAATACTAAATAAAAAAAATTCTTATTCGAAACGCCTTGTGGTCTTCAACCAATTCTGCGCTTCAATATAATTTCCAGGAGTAAGCGCTATAGCTTGTTTCCAATACTCCGCGGCTTGATCGAACCAAGCCTCCGCAATTTCAGAATCTCCTTGCCGAATGGCCTGTTCTCCCCGGTCGGAATAGGCGGGTAATTTCCTTCCCTTAGAACCGTACTTGAGAGTTTCCTACCTCATACGGCTCAGCAGTTAATTCTTTTGGTGTCCCATTTTTTTTTTCGAGTTAACCAAAAGGGGTTAATTACATGAGTTTCAAACTTGAATTTTGATTAATAATCAGTTTTATCTTTTCTCCCACCTTCAGAAAAATAAAGCATAGGCATTCCACTATCATTAGAATTTTCTGAAAGGTAACTATCTCGGTTTCATATATAAGTTTATATAGAATCTTTGAAAAAGTCTTTTCTTCATAAGAAAAAAAAGACTTACTATCTTTGGGATCTGATGCTACACCGCTGCTCAATACCTTAGGGGATCAACTCTATTACATAAGTTGATTCCTAACTTTTATCTCATATTATGACATAAGAAAGCAGTTCTTATTGTATCGGCCAAAAATCTCTTTTAATTGATCTTTACGGCGCTTCCTCTATCAATTAGATCGTTTATCCATAGAATTAAAGTATTAGGCATATCTATTTCTTCATATTTCGACTTCTATGAAGTTTCTTTGCTACAGCTGATAAAAATCGTTGTTTTGGACGATCTTATGTAGAAAGCCCCCCTTTTTTTTTCTAGTATTTACTAGCGGATTTGTTCTTTCTTTCCCTTTTTTTTTTCTATAGTGGAGATAGTCGCACGTAATGACAGATCACGGCCATATTATTAAAAGCTTGTGGTAAGAACGGGTTTCGTTCTAGTGCCCGAAAATAATATTCTAAAGCTTTCGTATGTTCTCCGTTACTTGTGTGGATAAGGCCTATGTTATAGAGTATATAACTTCGATCATAGGGATCAATTTCTAGTCGCATAGCTTCATAATAATTCTGTAAAGCTTCCGCATAATTTCCTTCGGATTGAGCCGACATCCGTTACGGTCGTCATTCGATTCAAGGAATCTCCGTTCCAGAACCGTACGTGAGATTTTCATCTCATACGGCTCCTCCCTTATGTGCATAATGAGAAAGAAAAATACATAGAATCAAAAAAGATTGAAATATTCTCATTATGAACTGAGCGGGGCTAGTGTTTTTACAAGAAATCTCTAGCCAACCTTCCTGCAAAAGATCTTTTCTTAACATCAAGCATGTTGATACTAGATAAAAATAAAATGGTAACTCCAACAATTTCTTTGTCCTCAACGCCACTTAATTTCTAGGAATTAGTCACTTCAACAGTCTTCGATGGTTATACGGGTATCCAAAGTACGAACAAGATGGATGTTTGTTGTCCCAACCATTCTTTTCTTTTAGTCCCGATCCAGATAAGGAAAAGGGATAATTTATAACAAAATAACAAAGTTTTCGTCTTGTTGATTCCTAGGCGTAGTGCTTCTTCCCCTATGCCGCCTATTGGTACTAGTGGAGGAGGGTTAACCTGCAATACAGAACCTATAGGTGTAACCCTTCGCTCAATACTAGAATCGACAATTGAAGCATCTGAGGCTGCATTAATCGAGGATACACGACAGAAGGAATTGTTTTATTTACAAACTTCACCTTCAACAAGCGTAGATTTTTTTTTAATCTTTTTTCTTTCTATCCCGACTAATGCGTCTTTTTCCTAAGATAAGACTGAGAGCGGTAAAAAAAAAAAAAATAATAATCAAATCGCACCATCTCTGTAATAGGTAAATGCCTCTTTTTCTCCTGAAGTTGTCGGAATTATTCGTAATAAGATATTGGCTACAATTGAAAAGGTCTTATCAATAAAATTTCCATTTATCCGAGATCTAGGCATAGGTAGCAATCCATTTTTTAATTTCTTTTAATTACTTCTCGTGAGAAAACGATCCCACAAACAAAGGAATTGGACAGTACGAAATAACATAAAAACAGACTCATAAAAAAAAGATATGACCTTCTACTCAATTTTTTTTTTTCTTTTTGGTAAGAATCAATAAAAAATAAGAAATATTTGAATCGAATTAGATTTCATCCAAATGTAGTAGTATAAGAATGAAGGGAACTATTCCGCTTTCATCGAAGTTGACGAATCAAAGAATTTCTCCTACAGATTAGGATAAGAAGTTTTGAGTGAATTATAATCCAAAGAGGAAAAAGAATCGAATAATCATTCTATGATGAAAATAGAATAACCGTTCATTTTGTGTTGTGTACATAGCGAGTATACACTATACAATCAAATAGAAAAATCCCCGGGACGATTCATGAATTTGTAATAGATCTATGGGGTAAGGGGTTGTTGCTGAGATATCTAAAATTGGAAAGGAATTTGAAATTTTTAATTTTTATGAAAATGGAATCATAGTCTAAATAGAATCATGATCTAAAGGTATCCATTAAACATAGTATAAAAAAAACCGATTGTTTGATTCGTTACAATTCATTGATTGAATCCGGTATCAGAAAAAGACGGGAGCGCCGTCTTCGGAAACATGAATAGATATATATATCTTTATTGTTTTTAACAAAGATTTTTTTCACAAAAAAAATTATCTTTATCCCCCAGCCTCGAAAAAGGTCTTTCTTTGATGAAAAGTTTTCTATTTTTATAGTTAGAATTGATTGATTGTACGTACCTATTCTAACAATCTAATATGAATGACTCGCGATTCACTCGGTTTCTGGGACATAATAATTATGTAGGAGAGATGGCCGAGTGGTTCAAGGCGTAGCATTGGAACTGCTATGTAGGCTTTTGTTTACCGAGGGTTCGAATCCCTCTCTTTCCGTACCTTCACCGAATTCCCCAATGTTACTGACCGCAATGTATCAAATCAAATAACAATGGATACCATTATTCCAACAGTTAGACCTTTCTTTGATAGAGATTTTCTATTCCTCATTTCTGCATTACGGAAAAGACTGGAAAGAGTGGACAAGGAATGAAAATATCCCTCCCGATCTATGATACATGAATGGGAGAAAAATCCTTGGATCAACCCCCTTACTTTGGTCCCTTTCCTTAGGCGAAAGGGGGGTAAAATTTTCCCCGAACCCTTGTTATTTTAGTTAGGTTTAAGTCTGACGAGAATAATATTCTACGACTAGCAATTCATTTATTTTCAACCCAACCCATTTACTATCTATTATTTGATTGACCAGTCCTTTACCTTTATATTGGAAGGGGTGAAGAGTCAAATGCTTTGGTAATTCCTCATGGGCGGATGAATCAAGATAATTTTGAATCAGAGTTCTAGATTTTTGTTCATCCTTCGCTGTAATAATATCTCGGGGTTTGCAGCGATAACTTGGTATATCCACTATACGACCATTAACTAAAATATGCCTATGGTTAACTAATTGGCGGGCTTGAGGAATAGTGGAAGCCATACCCAATCGAAAAAGGATGTTATCCAAGCGCATTTCAAGTAATTGTAGTAAAACCAGACCTGTTGACCCTTTAGCTTTTCCGGCGATACGAACGTATTTAAGTAATTGTTGTTCTGTAAGACCATAATGAAAACGCAATTTTTGTTTTTCTTCTAAACGAATACGATATTGAGATTTTTTACCGGAGCGCGATTGATTTCTAAAATCGCTTCTGGTTCTAGGCCTTTTACTAGTTAGTCCCGGTAAAGCCCCCAGACGGCGTATTTTTTTGAAACGAGGCCCTCGGTAACGTGACATAAAGACTCCTTATTTTATTGAAGTTTCATAAACCTAAATTAAAACTGAACTAACCGATAAATATGATAAATACGGCGAAATCCACTGAAGTATTATAATTATATTACAAAGAATAATGAGATGAATTGTATCAATATCCAGTATTGTATATATATAAAAAGGGGTCTTTTTCTTGATTTGTTCTGCAGAGATCGAACTACTCCAATTTGAATTCATAATTATTCATAATTGGAAGTTCCTACCACATAATAAATAGATCGGTGGCCTTTGGAAAAAGGGAAAGAAGCCTTTTCAATATTCTTTGATTTCAAAAAGACATTATCAATCATGTCAAAAAATCAAACAAATAGAGAAAAGCCGGCTATCGGAATCGAACCGATGACCATCGCATTACAAATGCGATGCTCTAACCTCTGAGCTAAGCGGGCTCACATAACAGAAATTTTACATGCATAGGAATTCAGTAAAGTAAATTACTGGAATCTTAGCTATTAAGCTATTAACTGCTCATTCTTAGCTATTCATAATTAATATGAATATAGAAAAGAATAATATAGAATATAATTTCAAATAAATATTGAATATTATTATAGAACATAATGATTAATATAACGATTAATAGAATATATCGATAGATAATCTCGATCTATTTATCAAATATATATATGTTTATCCATAATCAATATGTTAATTAGATAGTAAGATTTTCTTTTTCATTTTTGAATTCAAATGTCATTTGACATTTTTTTTTACTATTAACTATTAATATTAACTATTAAATTTATCAATTTTAATTTTTAAATTAGGGTTAAATTAGATCCAATTTTATTCCATATTATATATTTATATATATTTTGAATTCTAAATATAATCTAATTATTAGATTAGAATCTTAATATTTATACATTTTTAATTTATTATATTTATTTATTATATATTAATATAATAAATAAAATGTAATAAATTTAATAACTTTCCATTTTAGTTATGTTATAGAAAGTCTACTCCCAGGAAAAGATAAGAATAAGAATAAAATGAAATAGAAAGATAC